TCTTATTAACCAAAGAGATACGACTTTGCACTATAGTTAGCTCACCACCAATCAAGAATGTCCAAGGAATCCCCAGAATTCGTGTTATACACGCGTTCCAACCTTCAACTCTCTTTTCTAAGTTGCTCGATATTGAATCAATAGAGCGCACTTCTAACACTTGTTCCACTTTTGGCAGACCCTGCGTTATATCACCAGATCTTGATTTTTCATATATAAATGTAACTAACGTATCGCCTTCGGAAAGGATTTCTCCATAATGGCCATGAAGAGTTGCTCCTGGAGTGGTCAAATAAGGCTTAGCTGATCTTATTACTACCGAGTCGACTTGAACAATTATAACTTGACCCGATTTTAGGTGTGGTCCATTTTTGGCTATACATAGATTTTCACAAATCAGCTGCCCCAAGCTAATTATTGAGGATCTTTCTTCACAATAATTGTGATGATAATCATGATATAGAAAATGCCAATTCAAATTGAATTGATTCAAAATGATGTTACTGCATGGATCGGGCTTAGAAACTCTCCCATTTTCATTCATTAAATAATATTTAATTTGAATTACTTGAACGTTCTTTTTTAAATTGTCAAGCTCAAGTTGCAAATATTTAGTTACCGAGATCTGATTATGAGTTATAAAATGGTAAAATGAACATGAAGAATAATTCGCAATTTGAAGAGCTGTTCCTAAAGGGCCCAAGTAATTCCTAATTAAAATTATAGGATCGCTTTTAATTCTTTCTTTTATCACATTGTGATATTTTACATTGTTGAATGGACCCATTCGAAAACAATTAGGTGATGATAAAATTATCAAAGATTGGTATTCCTTATTTCTCTTCAACAACGTACTAATAGTTCCTTGATTTTGTCTAAGTGATTGTTGAATTCTTGCCTTGAGATAAAATGGATTGATATTAGCACGCTCTGACGCATTATCATAGAGGAATCCAGAACTTGAGAAATCCTTCCTTTTTCGGCTATACAAACTATGGGATTTCACTAAGTCAATTCGTAAGAAATATCGAATCAGACCTCTTGTACTTACTTCAATAAAAGAAGCATGAGCCTCCTCAATAGAAGAACTTTTTTTTTCTTGATCCCAATCCAGCGATAAACAAGTACGAATTAATTGAATACTTGGGTCAGAAATTCCCAAAACAGGTTTACCATATCCATAAAGGATATAATTAACAACTCGAAGTTGCAGGTTTTCCCTTTCCTGCAACAGATCTTGAGGGAAAAGTGTTGATAAATTTAGACCGTCTGCTATTTCATATATGATTACGGGCCGAACAAAAATAAAATACTTTTTCTTAGTAGGTGTAATCCGTTGGACATAGATCCAATTTTGCAAATTTTTTGATTCCTTCGAATTTTTTTTTACCGTTCCTGGTGGTATCAAGATCCCGCTGTGTCGGGAGATCTTATCTGTTTCTCCAGGAAAATGGATATCTCCAGAAAAGATTTTAAGTTCAATCTCTTTTTTTTTTTTCTCCACTCGGACCAAGCCGCCTACTCGGCTTCTTGTATTTAAAGCAATTCGTGTATCCACTCTAATGATACTATTGTTCCGTACCATTATGGAAGAAGATTCAGGTAAAATATGTACTTCCTCGGGAATGAAAAAAAATCTATCTATTTTCATTTTGTATTTTGGCTTAAATTCTTTGACTCCTCGATATTCAATCAAATCCTCTTTTTTGAGGATTGAATGCACTCCTATAGTCCCATATTTAGTAATTCCTGAACTGTTTCTTCTGTATTGAAGATCATCGAAATAAGCAAAAATACTTTTTCGACGGAAAATATCATTTATGGGTATTTCAATCGAGATATCGGCAGGGGGCATTAGTTCTTTCTCCCGTTCTGTAATCGATTGGAATGGAATGATGAATCTATTTCTTCGCCTCTTTGCCAATAAATCATAACTCTCATGTAGAATTGGGGGGTATATGAGATTACAATGACCAGTACATATGATTCGATTATGCTCTGAATAGTCAGTAATCTTACTTTGATTTTTACCAGAAAGATCCGAACTAAAGAATCTGTATCTAACTTGATCATTATTTCCTGAAAAGCTCGAAATATATCTTCCTTCGCCAGAAACAGAAAGAGAATGAACTTGATCTTGATCCTTATGTATTGAAAAAGAGACTACACGGTATCTGCACGAACTTCCTTTTAATATCCATAAATGGCTTGTTCTTGGTAAGAGGTGGACATTACTATATGCAAATTCAGGTGTATGGTACACATCAGTACTCCAGTGGATTTCTCCTTCGGAGTCGGAATAGATATGCTTTCGGACCCTTTCTTTAAAATTCAAAGTGTATGTTCCCGCGCGAATCTCGGCAATCACTTGTTCTGATTCTACATATTGATCATTTTGAACTAAAAGAAAACTTTTTTGTGGAATAGTCACGTTATATAGAATATCTTCACTTTCAATAGTTACATACAAGTCCATATAACATAGAAAAGCAGGATGCCC